TTAAAGGGTTTCAATTGATCCTTTCCGGAGAATTAGATGCTCTTCCTGAGCAGGCCTTTTATTTAGTAGGTAATATCGATGAAGCTACCGCGAAGGCTATCAACTTAGAAATGGAGAGCAATTTGAAGAAATGACTTTAAATCTTTGTGTACTGACCCCTAATCGAATTGTTTGGGATTCAGAAGTGAAAGAAATCATTTTATCTACAAATAGTGGTCAAATTGGCGTATTACCGAATCATGCTCCTATTGCTACAGCTGTAGATATAGGGATTTTGAGAATACGCCTTAAGGACCAATGGTTAACGATGGCTCTGATGGGCGGTTTTGCTAGAATAGGCAATAATGAGATCACTGTTTTAGTAAATGATGCGGAAAAGGGTAGTGATATTGATCCACAAGAAGCTCAGGAAACTCTTGAAATAGCAGAAGCTAGTTTGAGAAAAGCTGAAGGAAAGAGACAAATAATTGAGGCAAATCTAGCTCTCCGACGAGCTAGGACAAGAGTCGAGGCTGTCAGTGCAATTTCATAACTAGTTGGTTCGTTCAAATAATCAAAAGAGTTTCTGTTTCTAAACCCTATTTTGATTGCATTCACTCGACAGAATCCAATCAAGCAGAATCCAATTTTGATATAACGCAATTCAAAAATGAAATAAATAAAAATACAAAATCTATAGAAAAGGGTGGGGCAAAAAACTTATTAGATACCGGAGTCAATGGTATCTAATAAGTTCTACCTACTATTGGATTTGAACCAATGACTCCCGCCGTATGAAAGCAATACTCTAACCACTGAGTTAAGTAGGTCATTTATCATCCCAAAAAGAACCAAATGGAACCCATCCCGTCGATGGATTATAAATATCATATTCCTTATAAGCAATAATAATCGAACCAATACCACTCAAAAATTTAGGATGTTGGATCATAGAATATTCATCTTGACAACAAATTATATACATGATAAAATATGCATCACAAGCACTAAGGGCTATAGCTCAGTTGGTAGAGCACCTCGTTTACACGCGCGCCAATGTTTTTTCAGGGGAATCCACCATACAATCCAAAAAATGGATCTTATTGAGAAATCTACGTCTTACTCTATAATAACTTTAAGAGAACAATAGCCTGACGAGAGGTTCGGTCCTATTTGAGTGCCCTTTTAGGTACCAAACAGGCCCCATCTTGAGATATTGATAAGGTGAATACCCGTATATTCAATGCCAGGCATAATGAGTATAAGGCCCTCAAAAAATCTCTTTTCGTCCTATGAACTTGAAGGTGTATGAAGTTTCATATTGGATTTTTTAAGCCGAACGATAGAGACTTCATTTAACTTCAAATTCGAGGCCAAAGGCAGACCTACGTCAAAATAACTTCACCCTTGAAACACTTTGGGAGTGCTCCTGAATTAGAATCCCAAATAATGAATCAGAGCACATGGAGCCATCTCCTTATCTTATTTTTCTGTCAAGAAAAAATATGGCGGATTGGCTGATATTTCTATCAGTTAATGAAAGAGCCCAATGCAAAAAAAAATGCATGTTGGGTCTTTGAAACAGTTCATATCATTTTGATAATAATAAGTTTGGTCTGTTTTACCGAGAAGGTCTACGGTTCGAGTCCGTATAGCCCTATAAAAAAATGAATAAAATTCATATTTTCATTTGAAATAAAAAATTGTATAATTTGGATTTCTTCATTCTTGTTTGTTGCTTGTAACTGACCGGTTGTTTCATTGAAACAAAATTTGTCCTAAAAACTCACTCACGAGAATCGTTTAAAGCAGAACAGAAAAGCCAAAAAACGTATTTCAAGGGATCGAATCCATTTTTTTCCAAACAAACCAAACCTTAGTCATTAATCATCGGAGGGAAATTCCATATGAATATGAATTTTCCTGCCCACAATCAAGGGGTTAAGCCAGTGATACTCCTTTTCTTTGGTATACCTTACCAATACCCGGCGAAGAACACCAAAACAAAAAGGGGGGGTGGTCTTCTTTTTCTGTATTCAATCAAGAGACAACCCCACCCAGATCTAATAAACGGCATATACCAACACTAAGATTAAGATATTCGAAATCCTGAGATGGAAATACTTACCCATTCTCGTACATTTGAATACTTGTTCTATTCTAAATTACTAAGAAAAAAACCCCCCGACTCTATTCCTAAAAAATGAAAAAATCGAACTCACATTTTGATAAAGAAAATTCAAATAATCAAAAGAATAATAAATTCGAAATTCTTAAACACAAAATAATAATTCTATTTGCTTTCTTTAGGAAGAATCCTGGGCGAAAACAAGAAAATTTGTCTAAGTGTAACATCTAGAGTTATACTAACTAAAGCAATTAAAGAAAATTGAACTCAAAAAATGAAGTAGACTGGAAATAGGATCCCGATCAAGTCAGTCGATAAATCTTGAAATGAGATATGCCCTGCAATAATCAAAGGAAACTAGACAGTTTGGTCAAAATGAATTCTTGTTTTGAC